TACTGGATCTAATCCTCCACGAAAAGTAAGAAATTCTGCATATTTTGACCAATTCAAGGTGAAAAATGGAGTTGCTCCCTCGGCAAAACTCGGATAAAGTTGAGCCAAAAGATCTCGATTCAGGATAAATTCATGAGGAAGTGGGATCTCTTTAGGATCTACTGCAGCATTTAGAAATTGGTTAATTGGTAAAGATACATGTATTTGATGTCCTGCCCAAGAAAGAGATCCCAATCCTAGGAGCCCTGTCAAATGGTGATTCAACATAGATTCTACATCTTGGAACCAAGCCAATTTTGGAGCAGCTTTGTGATAATGAAACCAACCAGCAAAAAGCATTAAGGCTGCAAAGACCAATGCACCAATTGCCGTACAATAGAGTTGTAATTCACTAGTTATTCCAGATGCTCTCCAAATCTGAAAAAACCCAGAGGTTATTTGTATTCCTCGGAACCCTCCCCCTACGTCACCATTCAATATTTCTTGGCCCACTATTGGCCAAACCACCTGAGCACTAGGCCTAATGTGAGTAGGATCACTTAACCATGCCTCATAATTGGAAAAACGAGCACCATGAAAATACATGCCACTCAGCCAAAGAAAGATGATAGAGAGTTGGCCGAAATGAGCACTAAAAACTTTTCGGGAAATCTCTTCTAAATCACTAGTATGGCTATCAAAATCATGAGCATCAGCATGTAGGTTCCAGATCCAAGTAGTAGTATCGGGTCCCTTAGCTATTGTTCTTGAGAAATGACCTGGTTTTGCCCATTCCTCAAAAGAAGTTTTTATGGGATCCCTATCTACCAAAATTTTCACTTCTGGTTCCGGTGAACGAATAATCATTGAGTCCTCCTCTTTCCAGACAACACATATAAAGAGACCTGCCAACATAAAACAGAATTAATGAATTTATGAGAAATGTTTATATTGAGTTTTATTCTCTTTTATTTCCCACCTATTTATTTTATATTTTCGTTAATTTAATCTATTTTCGTTAGTTATTCACTAGAACAATTATGATCTCGAAGTCAATCCGGGGCAAGTGTTCGAATCTATTATGACATAACTGTGAGGCGCTCAACGGACCTTTTTTAATCTTCTAAGACATTTTGTGGACGTTGAATGGAAGTTAAATAATTTTTGGTGCAGCATAATGGAATGTATTCATATTTTACTCAGAAGTTACTAGATGGAACTTTTTTTACTTTTTGTTTTTATATTTTTATATAGAAAATATTCGAATATTTTTATGTACTCTATTTTTTTCAAATCCCGTGAGTAGTCATTAGTATTCATTATTAGGCAATATACCAGTATTTTTTTTTTTGAAGGTCTCTTTTTATTTTTATTTGATTGATGGTTTTTTATTTGATTGATGGGGATAACAAACAATAAATTATATAAATTATATATTAGAAAATCAAATTATATAATATATATCAAAAATCGAAAATCTTATCTAATTTTCTTATTATTTAAGAAAATTAGATAAGATTTTATAAGAAAAAAACAGAGTGTTCTTATTCAAAACGCCCAGTGATCTTCAACCAATTCTGTGCTTCAATATAATTCCCGGGGGTAAGGGCTATAGCTTGTTTCCAATATTCAGCGGCTTGATTAAACCAAGACTCCGCAACTTCGGAATCTCCCTGTCGAATGGCCTGTTCTCCTCGGTCGGAATAGGTGAGTAAATTCCTTTCCTTAGAACCGTACATGAGATTTTCACCTCATACGGCTCAGCAGTCAATTCTTTTTTCTATTATTTTGAAGTTAACTAAAAGAAACAAAGAAGTTATTAACAAAAGTTTCAAACTTTACTTTGACTAATAAAGAATTTCAAAGAATATTTCATCCTTTTTTAGTTTTATCTTTTCTCCTACCTTCAGACATAAACATGAATAAAGCACCGGCATTAATACCCTCATTAGAATTTATAATGAATTTTCTGAAAGGTAACTATCTCGATTTTTTATATCATATAAAAAAGTATATGATATTTCAATTTCTATAGAATCTTGGAAAAAGTCTTTTCTTTCTTATAAAGAATAAAGAAAAGACTTTCTATCTTTGGGATTTGATACTACACCGCTGCTCAAAATATCAGAGATCCTTTTTATTACATAAGTGGATTCCTTACTTTTCTATCATGAGATAAGTAAGTAAGCAGTTTTTTTTGTATCGGCTCAAAACCTCTTTAATTGATCCTTACGGTGCTTCCTTTATCAATTATATCTTTTATCCATAGAAAAATAGGTATCTAGGCATATCTATTTCTTCATATTTTTACTTCTATGAAGTTTCTTTCTTTGCTACAGCTGATAAAAATCGTTGTTTTGGACGATATATGTATATGTAGAAAGCCTTCTTTCTAGTATTTATTATATTAGTATTTGTGGATTTGCTCCTTCTTTTCTTTTTTATCTTTCTATAGTGGAGATAGTCGCACGTAATGACAGATCACGGCCATATTATTAAAAGCTTGGGGTAAGAACGGGTT